TTAAAAATAAGCTAAATAAAGCTTTTGGATTCATACTCCAAATATAAAGATAACTCTTTTTTTTAAAATAATAACAGTAAAGTGCCTGATAAAAGGATTATTCTGATAGGATAAATTAAGTAAATTTTTTACTTTTATTATATTTTATAGAATTAAACTATACCTAATAAAATCAAAAATTATTGTGCTTCTTACACTAAAATATAATTAATTTATAATTTGAATTTAAATTTTCAATAATAATTTTTTTTTAAATTTATTTTTCATTTAACTCCCCCAAAATATTTTTTTTTTTTATTTTAATCTTCAGAACATTAATTTCAATTTCCTCAAATTCTTGACTAGGATGTTGAATTGGATTAGAAATTAATCTATTAAGATTTATCCCCCTAATTTCTAATTCTAATAATTTACTTTCATCTGAAGCATCATTAAAATATTTTTTAACACAATCAATTGCTTCTATTAATTTTCTTACTTCTATTATTTTAAAAACAATTCTTTTTAAAAATTTTGAAATAAACCTTTTTTTATCAATTATAATTAATTCTTCAATATTAATAAAAATAGGATCAACTCCATGTCATTTTTGATTTCCTAATATTGTAGAAGGATTATCATGATTTAATAATTTCATTTTAATAACTTGACAAAAAATTACCCCTATAATTATTTTATCATATTATATAAATGTAAATTTTATTTGTATTATAATTATTTTAAATGTAATTATTGGAGCTATTGGAGGAATAAACCAAACCTCTCTACGAAAATTAATAGCTTTTTCCTCAATTAATAATTTAGGTTGGATATTATCAGCTCTAATAATTAGAGAAAATCTATGAATTTTTTATTTATTTATTTATTCTTTTATAATTAAAATTATTTTTTCTATATTCAATATAATAAATATATTCTTCATTAATCAACTATTTATTAATAATATTATATCAATAATTAAAATTAACTTAATAATTAATTTTCTTTCTCTTGGTGGATTACCACCTTTTATTGGATTTTTTCCTAAATGAATTATCATAAATTTTATAATCAATAATGAATCTTATTTTATAATTTTTATTATAATTATAATAAGATTAATTATTTTATTTTATTATATCCGAATTATTTATTCTTCTTTTATATTTAATTATTTTAAAATAAAATGATTTAAAATATTTACAAAAAATAAAAATTTTCTTTTTATAAATATAATATCTTTTTTTTCTATTTTTGGAATAATTATTAGAACTTTTTCTTTTTATTAATATAAGGTTTTAAGTTAATATAAACAAATAATCTTCAAAATTATATATAAAGAAATTATTTAATTATTCTTTAAGCCTTAGTATAAATTTTATTATTTACTCCTTAAAATTTGCAATTTTATATCATTATATTATTGAATATAAGACTTCTCTCTTAAAACCAAATAAATTAATTCAATTATTACATATATATATATATATATATAATAAAAAAGATATGAATCTTATAAATAAATTTACAATTTATCGCTTTAAATCAGCCATTTTATTCATTAGCGAAAATGACTTTATTCTACAAATCATAAAGATATTGGAACTTTATATTTTATTTTTGGAATTTGAGCCGGAATAATTGGAACTTCCCTAAGATTATTAATTCGTATAGAATTAGGAAATCCTGGATCTTTAATCGGAAATGATCAAATTTATAATACTATTGTAACAGCCCATGCATTTATTATAATTTTTTTTATAGTGATACCAATTATAATTGGAGGATTTGGAAATTGATTAGTACCTTTAATATTAGGAGCTCCAGATATAGCTTTTCCACGAATAAATAATATAAGATTTTGACTCCTACCCCCCTCATTAACACTTTTAATTTCAAGAAGAGTTCTAGAAAATGGAACTGGAACTGGATGAACAGTTTACCCCCCACTTTCATCAAATATTGCCCATAGAGGAAGATCAGTAGATTTAACTATCTTTTCCCTTCATTTAGCAGGAATTTCCTCAATTTTAGGAGCAATTAACTTTATCACTACAATTATTAATATAAAATTAAATAATTTATCATTTGATCAAATAACCTTATTTATTTGAGCTGTAGGAATTACTGCATTTTTACTTTTACTCTCTTTACCTGTTCTTGCTGGAGCTATTACAATATTATTAACAGATCGAAATCTTAATACATCATTTTTTGATCCTGCAGGAGGAGGAGACCCAATTTTATATCAACATTTATTTTGATTTTTTGGACATCCTGAAGTTTATATTTTAATTTTACCAGGATTTGGTATAATTTCACATATTATTTCACAAGAAAGAGGAAAAAAAGAAACATTTGGATATTTAGGAATAATTTATGCAATATTAGCAATTGGACTCTTAGGATTTATTGTGTGAGCTCATCATATATTTACAGTAGGAATAGATATTGATACACGAGCTTATTTTACTTCAGCAACTATAATTATTGCTGTTCCTACAGGAATTAAAATTTTTAGTTGATTAGCAACTCTTCATGGAACTCAAATTAATTACTCTCCTTCTATTTTATGAAGATTAGGATTTGTATTTTTATTCACTGTAGGGGGATTAACTGGTGTAATTTTATCTAATTCATCAATTGATATTACTCTTCATGATACTTATTATGTAGTAGCTCACTTTCATTATGTATTATCTATAGGAGCTGTATTTGCTATTATAGGAAGATTTATTCACTGATATCCTTTATTTACCGGAATAACATTAAATCCTTTTTTATTAAAAATTCAATTTTATATTATATTTATTGGTGTAAATTTAACTTTTTTCCCTCAACATTTCTTAGGATTAACTGGAATACCCCGTCGATATTCTGACTATCCAGACCCATTTCTTTCATGAAACATTATTTCTTCTTTAGGATCATATATTTCTTTATTAGCTATAATACTTATATTAATCATTATTTGAGAATCTATAATTAATCAACGAATTGCTCTATTTTCTCTTAATTTAACTTCATCAACTGAATGATATCAAAGCTTACCCCCCACTGAACATTCCTATAATGAATTGCCCATTTTAAGAAATTTCTAATATCTAATATGGCAGATTATATGTAATGGATTTAAACCCCATTTATAAAGGTTATCCTTTTTTTAGAAATAGCAACGTGATCAAATTTAAATCTTCAAAATAGAGCATCCCCTTTAATAGAACAAATTATTTTTTTTCATGATCATACTCTAATTATCTTAATTATAATTACAATCTTAATTAGATATTTAATAATAAATCTTTTTTTTAATAAATTTACTAATCGATTCTTATTAGAAAGACAAATAATTGAATTAATTTGAACTATTTTACCAACTATTACATTAATTTTTATTGCTCTACCTTCTTTACGACTTTTATATTTATTAGATGAATTAAATAACCCTCTTATTACTTTAAAATCAATTGGCCATCAATGATATTGAAGATATGAAAACTCAGACTTTTCTAATATTGAATTTGATTCATATATAATTCAACCTAATAATAATATAAAACTTAATAATTTTCGACTTTTAGATGTTGATAATCGAATTATTCTTCCTATAAATAATCAAATTCGTATTATAGTTACCGCCACAGATGTAATTCATTCATGAACTATTCCATCATTAGGAGTAAAAATTGATGCTAATCCAGGTCGATTAAATCAAACTAATTTTTTTATTAATCGACCTGGAATTTTTTATGGTCAATGTTCAGAAATTTGTGGAACAAATCATAGTTTTATACCAATTATAATTGAAAGAATTTCTATTATTAATTTTATTAATTGAATTAATAATTACTCTTCATTAGATGACTGAAAGTAAGTAATGGTCTCTTAAACCAATTTATAGTAAATTAACGATTACTTCTATTGAAAGAGTTAGTTAAACTATAACATAAATATGTCAAATTTAAATTATTATTTTCATATAATATTCTTTTATCCCACAAATAATACCCATTAACTGATTATTATCTTTCTTAATATTTTTATTAATTTACATACTTTTTAATATTATAAATTATTACACTTTTAATATTAATTTAAATAATAAAAATTTTAAAAATAAAATTAAATCAAAAAAAAATAATTATTTCTGAAAATGATAAATAATCTTTTCTCAATTTTTGATCCTTCTACTAACATATTTAATTTATCATTAAATTGATTAAGAACTTTATTAGGATTTTTATTCATTCCATATTCCTTTTGATTAATTCCTAATCGTTATATATTTTTATGAAATCAAATTTTAATTAAACTTCATAATGAATTTAAAAATTTATTGAAAAATAATTATTTCAAAGGATCAACATTTATCTTTACTTCAATATTTTATTTTATTATATTCAATAATTTTTTAGGATTATTTCCTTATATTTTTACTAGAACTAGACACCTTACCCTCTCATTATCTATCTCTCTCCCACTATGATTAAGATTTATAATTTATGGATGAATTAATAATTATAATCATATATTTACCCATATAATTCCACAAGGAACACCAATAATTTTAATACCATTTATAGTATTAATTGAAACAATTAGAAATATTATCCGACCAAGAACATTATCTATTCGATTAACAGCTAATATAATTACTGGACATTTATTATTAACTTTATTAAGAAGAACTGGACTAAATATAAATTATTACTTAATTTCACTTATAATCTCATTTCAAATTATATTATTAATTTTAGAATCAGCAGTAGCAATTATTCAATCATATGTTATTGCTATTTTAAGAACTTTATATTCTAGAGAAGTTAATTAATTAAACAAATGAAAATAAACTATAATCATCCTTATCATTTAGTTGACTATAGACCTTGACCATTAATAAGAGCTATTGGTATTATAACATTAGTTACAGGAATAATTAAATGATTCCATAACTTTAATATCAATTTACTAATTATAAGATATTTAATTATTATTTTAACTATATATCAATGATGACGAGATGTATGTCGAGAAAGAACATTTCAAGGTAAACATACTATTTTAGTAGTAAAAGGACTTCGATGAGGTATAATTTTATTCATTATTTCTGAAATATTTTTTTTTTTATCTTTTTTTTGAGCATTTTTTCATAGAAGATTATCCCCTAATGTTGAAATTGGATCTATATGACCTCCTTTAAGAATTACCCCATTTAATCCCTTTCAAATCCCTTTATTAAATACTATCATTTTAATCAGATCAGGTATTTCAATTACTTGAGCTCATCATGCCCTTATAGAAAATAATACCACTCAAATAACCCAAAGATTATTAATTACAATTATTTTAGGAATTTATTTTACAATTCTTCAGATATACGAATATTTTAAAGCACCTTTTTCTATTGCAGATAGAATTTATGGATCTACTTTTTTTATAACAACAGGATTTCATGGAATTCATGTAATTATTGGTACTCTTTTTTTATTTTTTTGCTTTATACGACATTTAAATAATCACTTTTCAAAAAATCATCATTTTGGATTTGAAGCAGCAGCTTGATATTGACATTTTGTAGATATTGTATGATTGTTCCTTTATATTTCCATTTATTGATGAGGAAATTAATCATTTATATAATATATTTAGTATATTTGACTTCCAATCAAAAAGATTAACATTATTTAATATAAATAATAACTCTTTTATTAACAATTTGTCTAATAATTACAATTATTGCTAATACTATAATATTATTATCTATTATTTTATCAAAAAAATCAATAATAGATCGCGAAAAATCATCCCCATTTGAATGTGGATTTGATCCTAAATCTTCCGCACGAATTCCTTTTTCTCTTCATTTTTTTTTAATTACAATTATTTTTTTAATTTTTGATGTTGAAATTGCATTAATTTTTCCAATTATTCCCCTATTTAAAATAGTAAATTTCATATTATGAACTAAAATTAGAATTTTTTTTTTATTTATTTTATTAATAGGATTATATCATGAATGAAATCAAAATATATTAAATTGAACTAATTAATAGGATTATAGTTTACTAAAACATTTGATTTGCATTCAAAAAATATTAATTAATTTTAATTTATCTTAAAAAAGAAGCAAATATGCATTTAATTTCGACTTAAAAAATGAGTTTATTACTCCTTATTTAATATTTATTAATTGAAACCAAAAAGAGGTATGTCACTGTTAATGACAAAATTGAATTAGATTCCTATTAAAGAAATATAAATTTTAAAATTAAGCTGCTAACTTAATTTTTAGTGGTTAAATTCCATTAATATTTCTATAATATTATAATTATTATATTATATTATATTTATTATATTATATTATATTATATTATATTATATTATATTATATTATATTATATTATTATTACTATTATTATTATATTAATATATTATATTTATATAGTTTAAAAAACATTACATTTTCATTGTAAAAATAAAAATTTTTTTTTTATAAATATCATTTCATTTAAAAATATATAAATATTTCCTTAATAACTTCAATATTATACTCTATAATAAGCTATTTAAATTTTTAAATTAATAATAAAAATAATATTCTTATAATAATCCATATAATAGATCTAAATAAATAAATTATTAATCTATTTATTTGTATAAAAATATAGATATTTGAATATTTTTTTATAATCTTAATAAAACCTTTTCCTCTATAAATTTCTCTTCAACCTATATCAATATTTTTAAATAAATTTTGACTAAAATTTAAAAAAAAATATCTAATTCCATAAGTAAATAATATAGGTATAAATCATATCAAACTTAAAAAATTTCTTAAACTATAAGTTAATATAAATTTATTTATAGAATAAATATTTATATTACTCACTAAATAACCTATAAATCAACCTATAATTCTTACATAAATTACTATTATTTTTAAATTAAAAGGTAAATAAATTATATAAGGATAATTAAAAATTAATCATCTTAATATACCCCCTCTAATAACTCTTATAAATAATAAAATAAATATTCTTCTTAATATAGTATAATCTTCTTCATATAAACAATAAATTCTAATTAAATTATAATCTCCTAATATTAAATATATAATTAAACGAATAGTATAAAATATAGTTAAACCTGTTGAAATATAATATAATATAAAAACTAATAAATTTAAATTTCTAAAACTAATTAAATCTAAAATTAAATCCTTAGAATAAAATCCAGCTAAAAAAGGAATTCCACATAAAGCTATATTTGAAATTCTAAAACATAAAAAAGTTAAAGGAATATAAGATCTTAATCCTCCTATAAAACGAATATCTTGTATATCCCCTATTATATGAATAATAACCCCCGCACATATAAATAATAAAGCTTTAAATATAGCATGAGTTAATAAATGAAAAAAAGCTAACTCTGATAAACCTATACTTAAAATTCTCATTATTAATCCTAATTGACTTAAAGTTGATAAAGCAATAATTTTTTTTAAATCAAATTCATAATTAGCTCTAATTCCAGCTATAAATATTGTTAAACCTGATAATAATAATAATATTTTTAATATTAAAGTATTTCCTAATAATAAATTAAAACGAATTAATAAATACACTCCTGCAGTCACTAAAGTAGATGAATGAACTAAAGCTGATACAGGAGTTGGAGCTGCTATAGCAGCTGGAAGTCAAGATCTAAAAGGAATTTGAGCTCTTTTAGTTATAGCTGCTAAAATAATTATAACTCTAATTATCTTTATTTCTATATCATTATTTATTAACTCTAAATAAAAAATATAATTTCATCTTCCATAATTCATTATTCAAGAAATAACTATTAAAATTATTACATCACCAATTCGATTTCTTAAAACTGTTAATATTCCAGCATTATATCTTTTATAATTTTGATAATAAATTACTAATAAATAAGAAATTAATCCTAAACCATCTCAACCTAATAAAATTCTAATAATATTAGGACTAACAATTAATAATATTATTGAAATAACAAATAATAAAACTAAAATAATAAATCGTTTTAAATTTAATTCAGATAATATATATCTACGACTATAATAAATAACTACTGAAGAAATTAAAAAAACAAATATTATAAATAATAAAGATATTCAATCAAATAAAATTGATATAACTACTCTTAAACCATTAAAAGAAATAATTTCCCACTCTAAAAAAACTACTCTATCTATTATAATAAAATATATTAAAAATATAAAACTTAATATCCCTATTAAAAATAAAAAAAAAAACAAAATAAAACAAATTGAATATTTATTACTATTTATAACTTAAAATGATAATTTAATCATATTTTTGATACCACAAATCAATATTTTTATTAAATTATTTAAATAAAATCAAATTATTCTATAATCAATTATTAAAATTAAAATATTTAAAGGAAATCAATGCAATATTAATATTAAATATTCTCGAGAAACCCCAGTATAATATCTATAAAATCCAGAATATATTTTTCCATGTTGAGTATATGAATATAAATATAATCTATAACCTGCTCTAAAAAAAGAAATTAAAATTAATATAATTATAGATAACCAAGATCAACTTATTATTCTTCTAATTAAACTAATTTCACCTATTAAATTTAATCTAGGAGGAGCTGCTATATTTGATGAAATTAATATAAACCACCATAAACTTAATGAAGGTATAATATTTATTATTCCCTTATTAATATATAATCTTCGACTATGTAAACGCTCATAATAAATATTAACTAAACAAAATATTCCTGAAGAACATAATCCATGTCCAATTATTATAATATAAGAACCAAAAAATCCTCAATAATTTATAACTATAATACCATTAATTACCAATCTTATATGAACTACAGAAGAATAAGCAATTAAAGATTTAATATCTGTTTGACAAAAACATTTTAAACTAATATAAAAACCTCCTAATAAACTAATAATAATTACAATACAATTTAATTTTAAATTTAATTTTTGAATACAAACTAATAAACGAAATAATCCATACCCACCTAATTTTAATATAATACCAGCTAAAATTATTGAACCTGAAACAGGAGCTTCTACATGAGCCTTTGGAAGCCATAAATGAACAAAATATATAGGTATTTTTACTAAAAAAGCTATAATTATTGAAAAATATAAAACATAATTATCGAAATTTAAAAATTTTAAATAATATATTATTAAACCTCCTATTCTATTAAAAATATATAAAATCCCCATTAATAAAGGTAAAGAAACAAATAATGTATAAAAAAATAAATATATACCAGCTATAATTCGCTCAGGTTGATATCCTCATCCAATAATTAAAATTAAAGTTGGAATTAATCTTCCTTCAAAAAATAAATAAAATATAAATATATTTATAACTCTAAAAGTTATAAATAATATAATTAATAAAAAAATAATATTTAATATAAAAAAATTTAAATAAAAATTTATTTTATATAAATTTTCTCTAGCTATAACTATAAGAATACAAATTCAAATTCTTAATAAAATTAAACCATATGATAAAATATCACAAGAAATTATATATCTGATATTATTAAATACATTTAATATTAAAGTCAAATTTATAAATAAAAACATTAATAAAAATATTATTATTTGAACCAACCAAAAAATATTAATTAAAAAACAACAAGGAATTATAAAAATTATTATTATTAAAAATTTTATCATTAAATTTTATAATAAATTAAAACTTTGAAAATAATCTCTACCATAAGTACGAATTATAGAAACTAAAATTGACAATCCTAAAACCCCTTCACAAACTGAAAAAACTAAAAACACTATTAATATATATAATTCATAATCAATAAATCTCAAATAAATAAATAAAAAAAAAAAAATTCTAAGAATAATAAACTCTAAACTTAATAAAATAATTAATAAATGTTTATATTTAAAAACAAAAATTAATCTACCTATAATAAATATAAATATAGGAATTATTAATATATAAATTATCATTTTATTAGTTTATATAGTTTAAAAAAAACCTTGGTCTTGTAAATCAAAATTAAGAATACTTACTTTATAAACTTCAAAAAAAAAGAATTTCTTTATCTATAATCTCCAAAATTATTATTTTTATTAAACTATTCTTTGATTTTTGATATAATAAAAATTATTTTATCAACTTTTATTTTATCCTTATCCTTTATTATATTTTTTTTTAATAATCCTTTATCTATGGGATTTATAATTCTAATTCAAACAATTTTAATATGTTTATTATTAGGAATACTTAATAAAACTTATTGATTTTTATATATTTTATTTTTGATTTATTTAGGAGGATTATTAATTATTTTTATTTACATTTCAAGAATTACCTCTAATGAACTTTTTAACCCTTCTATAAATTTAAAAACATTATTTATCTTTTTATTAATATCTATTTTTTATATTTTATATTTCAAAATTAATAAATTTTTTTTAATAAATTTTTCATTTAATTCAGATATAAATAATTTATTTAGAATAAGAAATTTATTTATTAATATTAATCTTAACATCATTAATTTAAATAAAATTTATAATAATCACACATTTTTTATTATATTAATATTAATAATTTATTTATTTATTACATTAATTGCAATAGTTAAAATCACAAATATTTTTTATGGGCCTTTACGATCAACATTATAATATATATATATATATATATATATATATATATATATATATATAAATAAATGATAAACAATAAATTCCTTCCTACTCGAAAAAATAATATTATTTTTAAAATTTTAAATAATTCTTTCATTGATATACCACTTCCTTCAAATATTTCCTATTGATGAAACTTCGGATCATTATTAAGATTATGCTTAATTATTCAAATTTTAACAGGTTTATTTTTAACAATATACTATATTGCTAATATTGAAATAGCATTTTATAGAGTAAATTACATTTGCCGAAATGTAAATTATGGATGATTAATTCGAACACTTCATACTAACAGAGCATCATTTTTTTTTATCTGCATTTATATACATATTGGACGAAATATTTATTATGAATCATTTAATCTAAAATATACTTGAATAATCGGAATAATTATCTTATTTTTACTTATAGCTACTGCATTTATAGGATATGTTTTACCGTGAGGTCAAATATCATTTTGAGGAGCAACTGTTATTACAAATTTATTATCAGCAATCCCTTATTTAGGAACAATATTAGTAAATTGAATTTGAGGAGGATTTGCAGTAAATAATGCTACTTTAACCCGATTTTATACTCTTCATTTTTTATTTCCATTCTTTATTTTAATAATAACTATTACTCACTTATTATTTTTACATCAAAAAGGATCTAACAATCCTTTAGGATTAAATAGAAATTATGATAAAATTCCATTTCATCCATTTTTTACTTTCAAAGATATCTTAGGTATAATTATTTTATTATTTATATTAATTTTTTTATCTTTAACAAATCCTTATCTTTTAAGAGACCCTGATAATTTTATTCCTGCAAATCCTTTAATTACACCTCCCCATATTCAACCAGAATGATATTTCTTATTTGCTTATGCAATTCTTCGATCAATTCCTAATAAACTAGGTGGTGTTATTGCACTAATTATATCAATCTTAATTTTAATTATTTTACCATTTTCTTACAATAAAAAAATTCAAGGAATTCAATTTTATCCTATTAACCAAATAATATTCTGACTTTTTATTATAACAATTATACTTTTAACTTGAATTGGAGCTCGACCAGTAGAAAATCCTTACATTATTACTGGCCAAATATTAACTTTATTATATTTTTCATATTTTATTCTAAATCCTTTTATTAGAAAATATTGAGATAATATAATTTTTAATTTTAATTAATAATTATTATTATTATTATTAATTAATGAGCTTGTAATTTTAAGCATTTGTTTTGAAAACTTAAAAAAGAATATAATTATTCTATTAATTTTATACTAAAAAAAATTATATAATTATAATAAAAAAATTTTTAAACCTAAAAAAAATAATAATAAATTTAAAGAAATAGGTAAATAACTTTTTCAAGCTAAATATATTAATTTATCATAACGATATCGAGGTAAAGTTCCCCGAACTCAAATAAATAAAATAGAAATAAATAATAATTTTAAATAAAAAAATAAAGTTAATTCATAACCTCCTATATAAATTAAAACAAATATTAACCCCATAAATAAAATTCTAGAATATTCAGATAAAAAAATCAATGCAAAACCTCCCCCACTATATTCTACATTAAACCCTGAAACCAACTCTCTTTCCCCTTCAGCAAAATCAAAAGGAGTTCGATTAGTTTCTGCTAATATTGATCTAATTCAACATAAACTTAAAGGAAACATTAAAACTATAAATCAAATATTTAATTGATAATAAAAAAAAAATATTAAATTAAAATCTATTACTATTAAAACTCTAGATAATAAAATTATTACTAATCTAACCTCATAAGAAATAGTTTGAGCAACTGAACGTAAACTACCTAATAAAGAATAATTAGAATTAGATGATCAACCAGCTACTATAACTCCATAAACTCCTATTCTTAAACATCTTACAATAAATAAAATTCCTAAATTAAATCTTACTAAATTAAAATAATAAGGAATTACTATTCAAATTAATAAAGATAAAATAAATGAAATTACCGGAGAAAAATAATAAACAATATAATTAGAATAATTAAGATACATAATTTCTTTTATAAATAATTTAATAGCATCTGAAAAAGGTTGTATAATACCTATAATACCTAATTTATTAGGACCCTTACGAACTTGAATATAACCTAAAACTTTACGCTCCAATAAAGTTAAAAAAGCTACTCCAATTAAAACTCCCACAATTAAAATAATTAAACCTAAAAAAATTATAATTAAATCATTCATTAATATTACTACTTATATAATTATTATTATTATTATATATTAATGACTTCTAAAACCATCACATTTTTCTGTCAAAATAGTTTTTATAACTATAATAATAATACAGCTAACACATATAATAATAATATTATATAATATATATATATATATATATATATATATATTAATTTTAAATTTAACTTATATAATTAATAAAATTCATTATATTATAAATTTAATTTAAATATTTAATCCTTTCGTACTAAAATATTTTATACTTAAAAAGATAGAAACCAACCTGGCTTACACCGGTTTGAACTCAGATCATGTAAGATTTTAATGATCGAACAGATCAAAAACTTTAAACTTCTACATTTAAATTTTATCTTAATCCAACATCGAGGTCGCAAACTCTCTTTTTTATATGAACTAAAAAAAAAAATTACGCTGTTATCCCTAAGGTAATTTTTTCTTTTAATCATTAATAATAGATCAACAACTCATTTATTTATGTATTTAAATTAAAAAAAAAGTTTACTAAATTTTTCTATCACCCCAATAAAATTATTTCATAAATTTTAATTTTAAAATTTATATATAATTAAAACTATTTATTAAATAATAAAACTCTATAGGGTCTTCTCGTCTTTTTTAAATATTTTAACTTTTTAATTAAAAAATTAATTTCTATAAAATATTCTTAAGACAGTTTATATTTCATCCAATCTTTCATACAAGTCATCAATTAAATGACTAATGATTATGCTACCTTTGTACAGTCAAATTACTGCAGCCCTTTAATAATTCATCAGTGGGCAGATTAGACTTTAAATTATCTCAAAAAGACATGTTTTTGATAAACAAGTGAATATAAATTTTTGCCGAATTCCTAAAAAATAATTTACATAAATTAAATTTAATTATAATTTTTGATTCATATACTAATTTTATCATTATATCTAAATTAATTTTATTAAAATTTATTTTTTTATAAAATTTATAAATTTTTTAATTAAATTTTTTTTTACTTATTGAAATTATTTATAACAAAATTAAAATTTATTAATAATATAAATTATATTAATTTCAATATTATTATTACAATTTAAATTATATTATTATAATTTAAAGCTTATCCCCTAAAATATTAAATTTAACACTTTTAATTAAATAAAAAATAATTTAATTAATTAAATATAAATTTAAAATTAAATTTTTTTCTAAAAAAACTAGATATATTTAAAAACGATTAACGTCTAATTTCAAATTAATTATTTAAAATATTTATACAATAATAACTTTAATAATTAATTTTCTCTTTTAAATTCGAGAATATTTCTAATAAAATATTTTTTTAATAAACTCTGATACACAAGATACACTAATTAAAAATTACTTTCCAACAAATTAATTTTAAATACTATTTCAAAATTCCCCCACAATACTATTTAACTATAAATTTCTTAATTTTTTCTATCAATTTACTTTAACCCCCATTAAAATAATTAATATATATAAAATAAAATTTTTTTTATTAATAATAATAAACACTTATTAATTTACCCCCTCAAATTAATTAAATTCTTTTAATATCTTTTCAATGTAAATGAAATACTTATTTAAGCTTTAATTTGTCTTTCTAGAAACACTTTCCAGTACCTCTACTTTGTTACGACTTATTTCAATTTATTTATTTATATATAAATTTTTATTATTATATTTACAATAATTAAAAAAAAATATTCACATAATATATGAAAGCGACGGGCAATATGTACATAATTTAATTTTAAATCATTTTATTAAATTAAATAAAATTACATTTAAATCCAATTTCAATTAATTATTTCAAATTAATATTCATTTAAATAAATTTATTGTAATCCATTATATTCTTAATTATAATCTGCATCTTGATCTGATTTAATTTCAATTTTAAAAATTTAAATATTATTATTATTATAAAATATTTTTTTAACAACGATATACAAAATTTTTAATTAAGTAAATTTATTCGTGGATTATCAATTATTAAACAGATTCCTCTAAATAAACTAAAATACCGCCAATTTATTTAAATTTCAATAAATAATTAATTACTACTTTAGTATTTAAATTTAAATTTTTATAATAGGGTATCTAATCCTAGTTTTTTTAATAAATTTATTAAATCATAAAAATTATATAAAATTTTAATAAATTAAAATTTCACCTAATAATTTATCATTTAATTAATATAAATATCACCTCATTAAAATCTAATTTTATAAAATTATTAATTAATAACTAAAAAAAATTTAATTTAACTTTTGTTTAACCGCAACTGCTGGCACAAAATTTGTTATTAATTTTAATATTACTAAATCCTAATTTCTTAAATTTTTAATATTAATTACTACTTCAACAATTAAAATATTATTTAAATAATTAAAATATAACACTAAAATTTATATGTAAATTAAATTTAAAATAAATTTTCAAACTACAATTTTTATTATTTATATGTATTATTTTTTATATAGTTTTTTTTTTTTTTTTTTTTATATAAAAATTTTATATATATATTAATATGAAAAAATAAATAATATAAAAATTTATAATTATAAATTTTTATATTATAATTTATTAAATTATTTAATATATTAATATATATATATATACATTTAAAATTTAATAATGATATTTTATTATTATTAAAAACTTTATTACGTTCTAATTAATAATAATTATTAAACAATTAATAATTTCTCTCTTTTTTTTTTCACAATATTCAATTTAAATCCAAAATTTAAAGACTAAATCAATAGATAATATTATAGATTATTTAAATTTAACAAATATAATATTAATTTTAAATATTTAATATGTGAGTAATTTTAAAGATATTATCCTTATAACCCTATATTTAAACCATTTTTAATCTTTTTTACAATAAATAAATAAATAAA